GAAATTCCTTTATCATTTCGTCCAAGAGAAATAATTCCTCTAATTCTATGAATTTTTCTAGAATAGCCTTTTCTTGAATATCATTCAAAAAGGTTTCGGATTGACTAGTATTCCACCAATTAGTAACCCAAGATTCCAGACTTTTATTAAATGAGAGAGGGATCCACCAGGGCAAAAATACTACAAATACTATAGATGAAAGATATCTAAGGGGAATGGATGCGTTCTTTTTTGTCATTTTTTCATCTGTGAATTGTTAATGAACCCACCTCATTTGTTGATTCTATGCGTCTAATATTTCTATCAAGCATGAGTTCGATTACAAGGTATCGCGCCTATAAATCGAGTCTTTTTTTTTTTTAGTTGGGATTCGGCGGTTAGTCCTTGAACCGAGTGTAGCAAACCTACAGAAATCGAAGAAGAATCCACCGCGAATTCTCGCTTCAAATTCAAATTTGAATTTGAAGCAAGAAATAATAAAAAAATAGGGTTTCCGGATATCTCAATTGATCAAATATTCGAAGTGATTCCCCCCTTCGATGAATGCCCGAAAGATTCAAATTCAAAAAATGAATATTAGTCGCATTTCGAAATGAAAGAACTTACCTTCTATTAAAAATGAAACTTTCGAATATTTCGCAAAAAAAAAATTAGCGGGCTCCCCAGCCCCCGTCCCCGAGCATAGTCCAAGGAATATTTGAGAGAATTTTCTGAAGAATATTGTGATGATCAAAAATGAGTGAAAAAAAAAAAAGACGGAAAAGTCCTCATTTTACGAGATCCAATTCTTTGGTCAGTAGTAAAGACAAAAGAAAGTATAAAAGAAAAGGGTTTCGTTTTAGATTATGGCTGTTCCGTACACGTTTGCTTTGGTCCAACAGGTCGTTCGGAAGAAACTTCAATCAAGTCCGTTTTGCTATAGAAAAATGGATTCGTGGGGGTTTCCTCCTGCTAAGAAAGCGTTTATTCTTCAGTTCATTTTTCAAAATCCTTCAATTGGTACACGCAAGAAATAGGCCAATTCCGCAGCCTTTTGCTCAATTTCTCGCGGAGTCAAATTCTCATCAGTACGATTCAAGGGAATGGCCCCCAAGCCTCTGCTTTCTATATAAAGGACACGACGAGCATAAATACCCTCTTTAACTTCTATTCTGATGGACTGAATATCTTTCATAAGGAATCGTAGAAAGATGCGGCGATTTTTTCCAGGAAATCCCCAACGAAAAATACACACTATTCCCTCTTTTGTATCAAATCGATCATAACCGCTACCTACATTCCATATAATTGTGCACCACAAATAGGAACTAATAAAGAGACCCGCGATCCCGTAGAAAGACATCACGATCCCTTGTGGAAAAAAATTTATTTGCTGCGACGGCAATAAAGATAGCAAATTCCTATCAAGATAACTAGAAATTCCAACCACTAAGAATCCTAATGAGCCTAAAAAAAGGATAAAGGCCCAGAAGAAATTGCCTGGTTTGCGAGAGCCCGCTATAAATTCTACCCATATATATTCTGATCGCCAACTCATACATACTAGCTCCAGTTGCATTTTATTGGAATTGGGGAAATAACCAAAACAAAATCCATTTTAGTTTACTTTTTGTATTTCCGAAGTAACTCTCATCAACTAGTACTATTTGGACGTGAGCTCTTAGCAATAATTCATCGAATTGGTGAGGTAGAATAAAATAAGAGTATCCCCTTCATATAAGTCCCTGTAGATTGGTACCATTGACTTTCATTGCAGACATGAGTTCGGATCACAGCCTCTTGTTCAAAATAGATAGAATTTATGTACCTATATATCATGTTTACACATGTTTACACATGCATAAGAGCTCTTCGTTTATGTTCGGGGAAAGCCGCCTCTTAGTCTTATACACTATTCTACTAAATGGATATCCGTCATCGCTAAGTCTTGAAAAAAACTAGACGAGATTTGACCTTGATCCGATCGGATTTACAAAATCTTATTTTTTTCAAGATAAAGAAATAACGAAGCCATTGCCATTGCCGGAAATACTAGGCCCACTAAAGGCACAAAAATAGAGGGAAAGCTGTTGAGAATTGTCATAGAAAGGGTACCTCGATTTAATATTTGTACCTGTTATTGGTATAAGGATATCCTATAATAATTAGAATTCATATTCTAATTATTATCATATTCTAATTCGTATATAAATGTATATTAAGTATACTTATATAATTGTATATAAGTATACTAAGTATACTAAATGAGTATATATACTAAGCGCAAGGAATGTAGAACTAAATAAACGGGCCTATGCATCTTTCTACATGAAATATATGTATGATAATCCATTTGCGTTATTATTATTACTTATTTTTATTCTTCTGTTGTTTTTAGCTTCGGATTTCTTTTTTAATATCTAATTTTGTATTAACAAAATTAGATATTAAAAAAGAAAAGAATTTCTTACAAATTCCCTAGGGATTCGTTAGAATCCGATCCAACAGCAGAGATTCCTAG